CTGCTTCTTCGGGTGGAACTCCAGGTTGAGGAGTTACTCGGAATGCCGCCAAGGTATCAGTATCTTTGGGTGCATATTCCGGAGTATAATAATTCAATTTGTAATCTTTAACACCTGCTTTGAAGCCAACACTTGCTTTAGTCTCTGTTTGTGGTGACATAAGTCCCTCCCTACAACTCATGAATTAAGAATTCTCACAAGGACAAGGTCTACTCGACACGGATTAGGCTTTAATGAAACCTTTCACAGAAATCTTTCACAAAATTATCAACAAATCTTATCAACTAATTATATTTGATTCGCCAAATACATCATTATTGTATACTATTTTATATGTATGGCGCAACCCAATCTTTTTTTTGCAAGTTTTGAATCGCTTACTTTGTAAATATCTAAATAATCAGAAATGAACCCTTGGCAGTGATATATGTTGTAGTTGTATATCTAAATCCTAGATTTAGAAAATATGCGGAATTTCTCCATGAACGAAAAGGTATAAAAAGAATCAGTGTAAATAGATATGATGAAATAAGCAACAACGGCTAATGTCATAAAAATAATGAATCATAAATAGAGTTCAGGTTCGAATTCCATAGATAATACGAATGGGATTGTCTATAATGATAGAGAAATAAATCCTCATAATTATTATTCATCTACTTGATATTTTGAAAATGGGTTGGTTGAGTTTAAAAATGCACTCATCGAATGAGTAAATAATTGAATTGGATTCAGTTGGATAGTACCAACGAAATCGAGTACTAACTCCCATTTCTTATTGAATTAACCGCCCCACTTGCTATTGGACATTTATTTTATTTCTTTTTTTTGTTTGCAAAAAAATTTCGACATAGAATACTTTACTTTATTATTATGAGAATAAATCCTACTACTTCTGGTCCTGGGGTTTCCGCACTTGAAGAAAAAAACCTGGGGCGTATTGCTCAAATAATTGGTCCGGTACTGGATGTATCCTTTCCCCCAGGCAAGATGCCTAATATTTACAACGCTTTGGTAGTTAAGGGTCAAGATACAGTTGGCCAGCAAATTAATGTAACTTGCGAGGTACAGCAATTATTAGGAAATAATAAAGTTAGAGCTGTAGCTATGAGTGCTACAGATGGTCTGATGAGAGGAATGGAAGTGATTGACACAGGAGCTCCTCTAAGTGTTCCAGTCGGTGGAGCGACTCTCGGACGAATTTTCAACGTTCTTGGAGAGCCTGTTGATAATTTGGGTCCTGTAGATACTCGCACAACATCTCCTATTCATAGATCTGCGCCTGCCTTTATCCAGTTAGATACCAAATTATCTATTTTTGAAACGGGGATTAAAGTAGTGGATCTTTTAGCTCCTTATCGTCGTGGAGGAAAAATCGGACTATTTGGGGGGGCTGGAGTGGGTAAAACAGTACTCATCATGGAATTGATCAACAACATTGCCAAAGCTCATGGAGGTGTATCCGTATTTGGCGGAGTGGGCGAACGAACTCGTGAAGGAAATGATCTTTACATGGAAATGAAAGAATCCGGAGTGATTAATGAAGAAAATATTGCAGAATCTAAAGTAGCTCTAGTCTATGGTCAGATGAATGAACCGCCGGGAGCTCGTATGAGAGTTGGTTTGACTGCCCTAACCATGGCGGAATATTTCCGGGATATTAATGAACAAGACGTACTTCTATTTATCGACAATATTTTTCGTTTTGTCCAAGCAGGATCCGAAGTATCCGCTTTATTAGGAAGAATGCCTTCTGCTGTAGGTTATCAACCTACTCTTAGTACAGAAATGGGTTCTTTGCAAGAAAGAATTACTTCTACCAAAGAGGGATCCATAACCTCTATCCAAGCAGTTTATGTACCTGCGGACGATTTGACCGACCCCGCCCCTGCCACAACATTTGCGCATTTAGATGCTACTACCGTACTATCAAGAGGACTAGCTGCCAAAGGTATCTATCCAGCAGTAGATCCTTTAGATTCAACGTCAACTATGCTCCAACCTCGGATCGTTGGTGAGGAACATTATGAAACTGCGCAAAGAGTTAAGCAAACTTCACAGCGTTACAAAGAACTTCAGGACATTATAGCTATCCTTGGGTTGGACGAATTGTCCGAAGAAGATCGTTTAACCGTAGCAAGAGCACGAAAAATTGAGCGTTTCTTATCACAACCCTTCTTCGTAGCAGAAGTTTTTACCGGTTCGCCAGGAAAATATGTTGGTCTAACAGAAACAATTAGGGGGTTTCAACTGATCCTTTCCGGAGAATTAGATGGTCTTCCGGAACAGGCCTTTTATTTGGTAGGTAATATCGATGAAGCTACCGCGAAGGCTATGAATTTAGATGTGGAGAGCAAATTGAAGAAATGACCTTAAATCTATGTGTACTGACTCCTAATCGAATTGTTTGGAATTCAGAAGTGAAAGAAATTATTTTATCGACTAATAGTGGCCAAATTGGTGTATTACCAAATCACGCACCTATTGCCACGGCTGTAGA